TTGGGTTATTTGGGTGATGAATGGGGGGGGGGGTCCCCTGCTGTGGTAATATAAGTACATTCTCTGAAGGGCATTGTTTGAGGTATGCGAGGAGTAACGGTTTTTATAGTCACTTAGTAATGTGTGTTGGGGTGAGAGGTTTTGTTTAATAGTGGGGTTAATAGTGGGTTATCTCTTTGTGATTCGTGCCTCAGAGAATGTGGGTTTAAGTTTTGGGTTTAGTGGGGCAAATATTTTGGTAGTTGGTGGTTTAAAAATTAAATTTTTGGTTTGGTGCCAAAAATTCGTTTATTATGTCCTGAAACCATGGACTTAATAGCACCTTGGGGGCGGGTTGGGGGCCAAGACATTCAATATCAGGCGCGATGATAGCATAAAGTCTGGCAAATCACAGTCAGGTGCTACAGGATGATAATTGGAACCTCTTTCCAGGAGTCTTTCGACGATGCTGATGAGTACATTCCTTTCCTACCAGAGGCACCCATGCATCCAGTGACGCGAGAACGAGAGGGAGATAGCGCCACACCATCGTGATGTCTTATTTAAGGGGAACGTATGCACGGACTTATTTAATATGGCCCTGAGGTAGGAACCAAATGCCAGGTATAGTTTCAGGATAACCAAGCCCTGTCTATATGGGCCCGGAGCGAGAATACTAGTAGATGTGGGCGGGTTGCTGGTTTCACGGAGGTTGGTAGATTAAGAGACCAAGGTTACCTGTTGGATATCCATGTACCGAACGATAATTCTTTCCAATGTACTATGTACGATTAATATTTCTATGTATTAATGTCCTGGTTAACAAGTTATTTGGTGAATGATAGACGTTTCCTTCGAGCAGTTATGTGAAGTAAAGGCTTCATAGTTGTTAGTTCGTTTAGCAGTTTTTGGTCCTTGCTTGTAAGCATGTTTTTCAAGGGTTTTATGTACGTTAAGGTTTTATGTACTATGTATGATCAAGCATGTTTAATACTATATATTATTCATGGGGTCAAGCATTAATGCACAAATTACATAAAAGTTTGAAATGTTATGCATACTTGCAAAGTACTTCATTGCTAGTCCATCAATAAAAGAGGAGGTACAAGGAGTAGTTTAATATTAGAATATCAGCTTTGGGTGTTGATGGTGGAATTAAATATTCTCTCCTTGAGTATCCTCGGGAGCAGGTGTTCTCCATTTCTGGTTTACAAGACCAGAGTAATGTTTATACTACAAGGACGTCTATCACTTCAGTAGCTTGTTTTCGATGAGAGCGGAGAGGGGGATTAGGGTGATGATGATGAGAAAGTATATGATTGAAGCTGTCTGGCCAATAGCAATAAATGGGTGTTCTACTGGTTGACCTCCAATTCATGTAAGGGTTAATAGGTCAGCTACTAGCGTTCAGAACATGATCTGGGTAATTGGTCGGAATGCTATGCTTTGTTGTTTGGATGTGTGTGTTATGGGAATAATTATTAGCACTAGGATGGATATTGCTAAAGCTAGTACTCCTCCTAACTTATTAGGGATGGATCGCAGGATTGCATATGCGAATAAGAAGTACCACTCTGGTTTAATGTGGGGTGGGGTGTTTAGGGGGTTTGCTAGTGTATAGTTATCTGGGTCAGTTAATAGGTCGGGTGTGAATAGGGTTAAGCTTGTTAGGGCTAGGAATAGGAAAGTCAGTCCGAGGATATCTTTAGTTGTATAGTAGGGATGGAAGGGGACTTTGTCCGGTTCAGAGGTAATTCCTGACGGATTACTTGAACCTGTCTCATGCAGAAACAAGAGGTGAATGGTGGCTAGGGCTGCGATGATGAAAGGTAAAATAAAGTGGAAGGTAAAGAATCGTGTGAGGGTGGCTTTGTCTACTGAAAATCCGCCTCAGATTCATTGGACTAAGTCGGATCCAATGTAGGGGATGGCTGAAAGAAGGTTTGTGATTACTGTGGCGCCTCAGAATGACATTTGACCTCATGGTAGCACGTAGCCTATGAATGCCGTAGCTATGGTTGCAAGTAGTAAGATTGTACCGATGTTTCAAGTCTTCAGAAAGAGGAACGATCCGTAATATAACCCTCGACCGACGTGGAGGAACAGGCAAATAAAGAATATGGATGCGCCGTTAGCATGTAGATATCGGATTATTCAGCCGTAGTTGACGTCTCGGGTGATGTGGGCAACTGAGGAGAAGGCGGTAGCGGTGTCTGGTGTGTAGTGTATTGCTAGGAATAGGCCTGTAGTGATTTGAATAATTAGGCAGGTGCCTAGAAGTGAGCCAAAATTCCACCAAGAGGAGATGTTAGATGGTGTGGGGAGGTCGACGAATGATTCATTGATGATTTTTGCCAGTGGGTGGGTTTTGCGGGGGGAGGTCATTAAGATTCTTATAGTTGAAGTACAACGATGGTTTTTCATATCATTAGTCATGGTTATAGCCCATGTGGGAATAATGACATATGCTTTATTTTCATTAAGTATTATTTTAGTAATAGGATTTGTGGGGTTTTGTTCTAAACCTTCTCCTATTTATGGGGGATTGGTGTTAATTTTTAGTGGTGCTGTAGGTTGTGCTATTACGCTGTATTTTGGTGGGTCTTATTTAGGTCTTATGGTTTTCCTGATTTATTTGGGGGGTATAATGGTGGTTTTTGGCTATACTGCGGCCATAGCAATTGATGAGCATCCTGAAACGTGGGTGTCGAGTGCAGATATTTTCGGTATTTTTGTGCTAGGTTTAATGATAGAGATAACTATGGTATTCTTGTTGGGAGGGGATCCTGTAAAAACGGTGGAGATTGTTGTTAATTATAACACTGTGTCGAGTTGAATGATTTATGAAGGTGACGGGCCGGGGCTGATTCGTGAGGATCCTACAGGTGCTGCTGCTTTATATAATTATGGGTTTTGGGTAGTCTTAGTGACTTGTTGGGCGTTGTTTATGGGAATGCACATTGCAATTGAACTTACTCGGGGAGGGGGCTAAATTGTTAGTAGAAGTGCTAGTATTGGTGGGATGAAGAAAGATAAGAAGTATAGTTTGATTAGGCCTTTTTGGGTTGATGAGGTGGTGGATGCTGAAATTTGGGTTTGTGTTGTTATCTTTGGCATCGATTTTTCTAATCAGAATAGGTCTAGTAGGGCTGAGGTAAGGTTTTGGCTCATGGTGAGGCTTGAATGTGGGTTGAGTCGGTGTGTAGTGGCTGAGTAAAAACCTAGTATGTTAGAGAAGTAGAAAGTTTTTAATGGGGTGCTTAATTTTATACTGTTGGTTATTAAACTAAGTTCCGTTGCTACAAGTAGTCCTAGAATTGTTACGCCCAAGGCTGTAAGCTTTAGGTGTCATGGTATAGTGACTTGGGGGTGTGAGGTAGGAGGAACACAGTTGGAAATAAGAAACCCGGCGAAAATGCTACCCAGTGCTAGGCGATTAATAGGGTTTATTAGTTTTGGGTTGTTTTCATTAATTAAGATAAGAGTTGTAAAGCGAGGGTGTCCTGTTAAGGCAAAGAAAATAATTCGGATACTGTATATAGCTGTAAGGGAGGTGGCTACTAAGGTAGTCGTTAGGGCTCAGGCGTTTGTATACGACGTGTTGGCGGTTTCGATGATTAGGTCTTTTGAATAGAAGCCCGTGAGAAAGGGCATGCCTATGAGTGCAAAGCTGCCAATAATAAGGGATGAGGATGTGAAGGGCAGGGTTTTAAAAAGCCCCCCTATTTTGCGGATGTCTTGTTCGTTGTTTAGGCTGTGAATGATAGATCCTGCAGATAGGAATAGTATTGCTTTGAAGAAGGCATGGGTACAGATGTGTAGGAATGCTAGGTGTGGTTGATTAATGCCGATTGTTACTATTATGAGGCCTAGTTGGCTTGAGGTTGAGAATGCCACGATCTTTTTAAGGTCGTTTTGTGTTAGAGCACAGATTGCTGTAAATAGGGTGGTGATTGCGCCTATTGATAGGGTTAGTGTTTGAATAAAGGGGTTATTTTCTATTATGGGGTGGAAGCGAATGATTAGGAATACTCCTGCAACAACCATTGTGCTGGAGTGTAGTAATGCTGAAACTGGTGTGGGTCCCTCTATGGCGGATGGAAGTCATGGGTGTAGACCAAATTGGGCGGATTTTCCTGTAGCTGCTAGTAGGAGGCTTATTAGTGGGAAAGAATTTGGAGTTCGATCAAGAATGAATATTTGTTGGAAGTCTCATGAGTTGGAATATAGGAAAAACCATGTCATTGCTAGAATAAAGCCGATATCCCCAATTCGGTTGTATAGGATTGCTTGTAGGGCTGCTGTGTTTGCGTCTGTTCGGCCGTGCCATCAGCTGATTAGTAGAAATGATATAATGCCCATTCCTTCTCACCCGATAAAAAGTTGGAATAAATTGTTAGCTGTAATTAGAATTAATATTGTTACGAGGAAAATAAGTAGATATTTGAGGAACTGGTTGATATTTGGGTCTGAGCTTATGTATCATATTGAAAACTCTACGATAGACCAAGTAACAAATAATGCTACAGGGGTAAATATAATAGAGAAGAAGTCTATCTTAAAGTTTAGCGATAATTTGATAGTTTGGATTGTTATTCAATGTCAGTTTGAGATTACGGATTCTTGGCCTGTAAAGATAAATATTGTTATCGATAGGATGCTGATGGTAAAGGCATAAATGATGGCTAATTTTACATAGTGAGGGTATAGGAGGTTTTTGTTTGGGTTAATTAGAGTAATTATGATAGGCGCCAGCAGTGTAATTATTGTTATTAGAATTATTGAAGAGTGTATTTTTACTTTTATTTGGAGTTGCACCAATGTTTTTGGTTCCTAAGACCAATGGATAACTACTATCCTTTAAAAGTTGAGAAAGCCAAGTTGTTAAGCTTGGGGGCATGAATTAGCAGTTCTTGCATGCTTTCTCGGTAGTTAAGAAGTTGTGGGCTTCTATTATTAGATTCACAATCTAATGTTTTTATTAAACTATAGCTACAGGGTGTAAAACATATGGTTACCTTAGGGTTTAGGGTGAGTAGGAGGATTGGTGCTATGTGCATTAGTATAAGTGTGTTTTCTCGTGTAAATAGGGGTTTTACATTGCTAGTGCTATATGTTAATGGACCTCGTTGTGTTGAAGTAAATATATGAAGTGAGTACAGGGCTGTAATTAATATGTTGAACCCTGTGAATATGATGGTGAAATTGGATCAGGAGAAGGAGGCTAGAATTGTTAGCAATTCTCCTATTAAATTAATAGTTGGGGGTAGGGCAAGATTGGTGAGATTGGCCAGTAATCACCATAGTGCTAGTAGTGGGAATAGTGCCTGAAGGCCTCGTGTAAATATTATTGTTCGGCTATGGACTCGTTCGTAGTTAGAGTTTGCTAGGCAGAATAATAAAGATGAGGTGAGTCCGTGGGCAATTATTAGAATTATAGCGCCGGTGAGGCTTCAGGGAGTTTGAATAAGAATGGCTAGGATAACAAGTGCTATGTGGCTAACGGAAGAGTAGGCGATGAGTGATTTTAGGTCTGCTTGTCGCAGGCAGATTGAGCTTGTTATGACCATGCCTCATAGGGATAAGACGATAAATGGATAACTTATTTTTTCTGTTAGGGGGTTTAGTATAGGGGTGACTCGTATTATACCATAGCTGCCCAGTTTTAGTAGAATAGCTGCAAGTACTATTGAACCAGCAATTGGGGCCTCAACATGGGCTTTGGGGAGTCATAGGTGCAGTCCGTATAGAGGTATTTTTACTATAAAGGCTATTATACACCCCAATCATATAATGTTGTTGGTTCAAGACAGTATTATTTCTTTGGTGTTGATGGTTATTGTGAGGATATTTAGGGACCCTAAACTGCTAAAGTAGTGTAGCAGTGTGATTAGTAGGGGGAGGGATCCGGCTAGTGTATAGAATAGGAAGTACGAGCCGGCATTAAGACGTTCTGGTTGGTATCCTCAGCGGGTGATAATAATTAGGGTAGGGATTAGGGTGGTCTCGAATAAAATATAAAATAAGATTAGTTCGGTGGCTGAGAAAGTTATGATTAGGGAGATTTGTAGAAAGACTAGTATTGAGATGTATAGTTTTTTTCGCGGGGCGGAATTATTGTATAAGTGTTGTTGTGTTGCTAGAATTATTAGTGGTAATAGTCAGGCTGTTAGTATCAGTAGGGGTGATGTTAATGGGTCGGAGAAGAAATTTAGTGACAGATTGCATGAGTTGTTAGGTATATATAGTATTATAAGGGTGAAAATATTGATTAATAGGCTGCATGTTATTGTATTAATTCATATTATATGGGTTTTTGAGAGCCATATAGTTGGCAATATTATAATCGTTGGTAAAATAATTTTTAGCATTGTAGTAGATTTAAGTTTTGTACATAGTCTAAGCCGTATAGGTTGGAGATTAAGATTAGCAGGGCTAGGCCCACTGCAGCTTCGCATGCGGCAAATACTAGAAGAGTAATGGGTACTATGTACATTAATATTGTATGTATGTTTAGAGTTGTGAGTGTGGTTATAATAAATAGTGATAGTATTATGCCTTCCAAACATAGTAGAGATGATATTAGATGGGATCGGTAGATTAATAATCCCAGCAGAGATATAAAATATGCTAGTGTGACGTTGGTATAGATGAAAGGCATGTGTTGGTAAATATGAATTTTCATAATCTAATGAGTCGAAATCATTTGTTTTAAATAAACTATATACCAATTCAGTTCAATCCAACCCCTTTTGAGACCATTCATAGGCTAATCCTAGTGCTAGAATAATAAGTAGGGTAAAAATCATGTTGGTAGTTAATATTAGGTTGTTTGTTTGGGTTGCTCATGGCAGAGGCAGTAGTAAGGCGATCTCTAGATCAAATAAGAGGAATGTAATAGCAATTAAGAAGAATTTTATGGAGAATGGTAGGTGGGCGGAGGTTGTGGGGTCAAATCCACATTCATAAGGGTTGTGTTTTTCTGTGTATGTGTTTAGTTGAGGGAGTCAGAATGTGATGGTAATTAGGAGTAGGGCTAGGAGGATGGAGGTTGTTAGGGCTAGTGCCAGATTTATTACTCCCTCTCGAGTTATACGAGGCTTATTGATTGGAAGTCAATAGTACTGTTTATACTAAGAGAGTAAGATCCTCATCAGTAGATAGAGATGTATAGGAATAGTCAAACTACATCTACGAAGTGTCAGTATCATGCAGCAGCTTCAAATCCGAAGTGGTGGCTAGACGTGAAGTGATATAGTTGTTGGCGGAAGTAGCAGGTGGTAAGGAATGTAGTTCCGATGATAACGTGTAGGCCATGGAAGCCTGTAGCTATAAAGAAAGTGGACCCATAAATTCCGTCTGAGATGGTGAATGAGGTTTCAGAATATTCTGATATTTGCAGGCAGGTAAAGTAGACTCCTAGTGCGATGGTCATGGACAGAGCTTGGATTGATTCTTTCCGATTGGCCTCTATTAGGCTATGATGTGCTCAAGTGATTGTGACTCCTGATGCCAGTAATACAGCTGTGTTTAGTAGAGGTACTTCTATGGGGTTAAGAGGAAAAATTCCTGTAGGGGGTCAGTGTCCTCCTGTTTGTGGGGTTGGGGCTAAGCTGGAGTGATAGAATGCTCAGAAGAAGCCAGCGAAGAAAAATACTTCTGAGATAATAAAGAGGATTATACCGTATCGAAGACCTTTTTGCACAGGAGAGGTATGGTGGCCTTGATATGTGCCTTCTCGTACAATGTCTCGTCATCATTGAAATATTGTTATTGTGCTAGCTAGTAGCCCTGCAGTAAGGAGGGTAGTATAATAGAAATGGAATCACATAATTATGCCAGATGTAAGTAAGAATGCTGATAGGGCTCCTGTAAGTGGTCAAGGGCTTGGGTTAACTATGTGGTAGGCATGTGTTTGGTGTGTCATTATGAGTTGTCATGTAGATATAGGCTTACTAAGAGTGTGAATACGTATGCTTGGATGAGTGCAACACCTAGTTCTAGGGTGATAAGCAGAATAATAATGATAATGGTAATTGTGGAGGAAGATAGGTAGATGGATATGAGGGTCAGTGTAGTGTCACCTAGTAGATGCATTAGCAGATGGCCTGCTGTAATATTGGCTGTAAGTCGTACAGCTAAAGCTACTGGTTGGATGAAGAGGCTAATTGTTTCGATAATAATTAGTATAGGGATGAGTGGCACGGGTGTTCCTTGTGGTAGGAAGTGGGCTAGAGCTAGTTTTGTTTTAAATCGCAGCCCCATGAGCACAGTTGCTGCTCACAGGGGAATTGCTATGCCTAGATTTATTGATAGTTGGGTAGTTGGTGTGAATGCATAGGGTGTGAGTCCGAGGAGATTATTTAAAGCGATAAATGTAATTAGGGCTATAAGCATGAGGGATCAAGTTCGTCCTTTAGTAGAATGGGTAATTATCATTTGTTTAAGTATGAGTTGAATTAATCATTGTTGAAGAGAGGAGAATCGGTTGTTAATTAGGTTATTAGTGGGTGTAATAAATGTGGCAGGGAGTATGATGATTAGAATTACTAGGGGGATTCCTAAGATTGCTGGGATATTGAAGGAAGCGAATAGATTTTGGTTCATTTTAGTTCTCAAGTTGATTTATGTTTTTGTGTTTTAGTTAATTTTGGTGTTGGGGTAGTGTAAAAGGTAAAGTTTAATAGCTTTAATTGGGTGATGAAAAATAAGGTCACAATTATTGATAGAATCACCATTGGTCATGGTGAGATGTTTAGTTGTGGCACTCACTGCAGAGAGGGGGATTCTCTCAATCTTTAACTTAAAAGGTTAATGCTGATTAGCTTTACAGTGATACAATGTATAAGTATGAGGCTCATACTTCGAAATCTTGGAAATAAATAAATTCTAGTACAATGGGCATAAAGCTGTGGTTAGACCCGCAAATTTCTGAGCATTGTCCGTAGTATAGGCCTGGTCGTATGGAAGCTACTATGGCTTGATTCAAGCGTCCGGGGATTGCATCGGTTTTCACGCCTAGTGAAGGTACAGCTCATGAGTGTAAAACGTCTTGTGATGAAATTAATACACGGATATCTGCTTCCATAGGTAAGGTTGTTCGGTTGTCTACTTCAAGGAGTCGGAATTCCCCGGGTTCAAGGAAGTATGTTGGTATGATGTAGGAGTCGAATGCTAAGTCTTCATAGTCGGAGTATTCGTAGCTTCAGTATCATTGGTGGCCGATTGCTTTAAGGGTTAGATATGGTTTATTAAACTCGTCTGTTATATATAAAATGCGTAGGGATGGAAGGGCAATTATGATGAGGATTATTGCAGGTAGGATAGTTCAGATCATTTCGATTTCTTGAGCGTTCATGGTACTGGTGTGTGTCAGTTTTGTAGTAAGTATTAGAGAGATGATATATAGAACTAGTGAGCTAATTAAGAAGATGATTATTAGAGCATGGTCATGGAAGGCAATAAGTTCTTCTATGATTGGGGATGCGGCGTTTTGTAGGCCTAATTGGGCTGGTGCTGCCATTAAGATATATAGATGTTTAGTCTATGACTTAACTTTGACAAAGTTACGTAATTACTTTACTAATACCTTATTGAAAAAGTCATAGGGTCTATGGGATTGGCTTGAAACCAATTTTTGGGGGTTCAAATCCTTCCTTTTTCGGCTAAGGTTTTTACATAGGTGGCTTCTTCAAATGTGTGGTAGGGTGGAGGGCAGCCGTATAGTCACTCTAGATTGGTGGATAGCTGTTCGATGGTAGAGACTTTTCGTTTTGAGGAGAATGCTTCTCAAATCATGAAAATTATAAGAATAACTGCTGTTAATGAGATGAAGGACCCTACGGATGATACGATATTTCATGTTGTGTACGCATCTGGGTAATCTGAGTATCGTCGGGGCATTCCGGATAGACCAAGGAAGTGCTGTGGAAAGAAGGTTAAATTTACGCCTACAAATATAATAGTAAAATGAACTTTAGCGTAGGTTTGGTCAAGTGTATAGCCTGAAAATAGTGGAAACCAGTGGATAAAGCCCCCTATAATAGCAAATACTGCTCCCATGGATAACACATAATGGAAGTGTGCTACTACATAGTATGTGTCGTGTAATACAATGTCTAATGATGAGTTGGCTAATACGATTCCTGTCAACCCGCCCACTGTGAAAAGAAAGATAAAGCCTAAGGCCCATAATATTGCGGGGGATCATTTAATATTACCGCCGTGTAGCGTAGCTAACCAGCTAAATACTTTCACTCCGGTAGGGATTGCGATGATTATAGTGGCTGATGTGAAATATGCGCGAGTGTCTACATCTATTCCTACTGTGAATATATGGTGGGCTCATACAATAAAGCCTAGGAAGCCAATAGACATTATAGCTCAGACCATGCCCATGTAGCCAAATGGCTCTTTTTTATTGGAGTAGTACGTTACAATGTGCGAAATTATTCCGAAACCTGGTAGAATAAGAATATATACTTCAGGGTGGCCGAAAAATCAGAATAGGTGTTGATATAGAACTGGGTCTCCGCCACCAGCAGGGTCGAAGAAGGTAGTGTTGAGGTTGCGGTCAGTTAGTAGTATAGTAATTCCGGCAGCTAGAACTGGGAGGGAAAGTAGAAGGAGGACTGCTGTAATTAGTACAGATCATACGAATAGGGGGGTTTGGTATTGGGTCATGGCTGGGGGTTTTATGTTAATGATTGTTGTAATAAAGTTGATAGCCCCTAAAATGGAAGATACACCTGCTAGATGCAATGAAAAGATGGTCAGGTCTACAGAAGCTCCTGGGTGTGATATGTTACCTGCTAAGGGCGGGTAGACTGTTCAACCAGTTCCGGCACCGGCCTCAAGGGTAGAGGATGCTAGTAGGAGAAGTAGTGAGGGGGGTAGGAGTCAAAAGCTCATGTTATTTATTCGGGGAAATGCTATGTCTGGGGCGCCAATTATTAAGGGGACAAGTCAGTTTCCGAAGCCCCCAATTATAATTGGTATTACCATAAAAAAAATTATAATAAATGCGTGAGATGTGACGATAACATTGTAAACATGATCATCTTCTATCAGGCTCCCTGGTTGGCCTAGCTCTGCTCGGATTAGGAGGCTTAGGGCTGTTCCTACTGCCCCTGCTCATGCACCAAATAATAAGTATAGAGTTCCGATGTCTTTGTGGTTGGTTGAAAATAATCATCGATTTATGAACATAGTTAGGGGTAAAATGGCTGAGTAAGCATTAGACTGTAAATCTAAAGACAGAGGAGTGACCCCTCTTTTTACCAGCTCCGAGGTGATATATCATATTGAATTGCAAATTCAAAGAAGCAGCTTCAACCCTGCCGGGGCTTCTCCCGCCTTTTTTCCCTGACGGCGGGAGAAGTAGATTGAAGCCAGTTGATTAGGTTATTTAGCTGTTAACTAAATTTTCGTGGGTTAGAGTCCCATCAATCTAGGAAGGGCTTAGCTTAATTAAAGTAATTGATTTGCGTTCAGTTGATGCAGAATAAAGTTTTGCAGTCCTTATAGTGGTGCAGAAATTAAGTAGTATTTACTTACTAAGGGCTTTGAAGGCTCTTGGTCTCATTAACCTAAATTTCTAGTTTGTGAGTATTAGTGGGGTTAGCGGTAGTATTAATGTGGAAAGGGTTATGAGTGGGGGTAGGAGTGGTATTGGTTTTGTGTGCTTTAGTTGTCAGTTAATTTTTGTGTTGTTTGATGTGGGGAATATTGTTATTGAGATGGAATATGTTAGGCGCATGTAGAAGTAGAGGTTTATTAGTGTTAGCATGGCTATTGTGAGTGGGATGATTAGGTTGTTGTTTTTTGTAAGTTCTTGTATAATGGCTCATTTAGGGGAGAATCCTGTTAATGGGGGTAGGCCTCCTAATGATATTATTATTAGTGGGATTATGGGTATTATTCATGTTAATTTATTTCAGGTATGTGATAGTGATAGGGTTGTTATATTTGAGTTTAGGTAAAAAATTATGAATGTGGAGATTGTTAGGAAAATATAAATAATAAGTGTTAGAATGGTGATGTTTGGGTCATAGTATAGTACGGCTATTATTCACCCTATGTGTGTGATTGAGGAGTAGGCTAGGATTTTTCGTAGTTGGGTTTGGTTAAGCCCCCCTCAACTGCCGGCCATAATTGATAGGATTGAGATCATTAGGATAATACTCGTGTTTGTTGATGGGAAGATTTGAAATATAATTGACAAGGGGGCAAGTTTTTGTCATGTGAGGACGATTATGGCTGGGATTAGGGGGGTTCCTTGGGTTACTTCTGGGAGTCAGAAGTGGAGGGGGGCTATTCCTATTTTTATTACTAGGGCGATTAGTATTATTGTAGATAGAGTTTGGTTATGGGGAGGGTTGATTGTCCATTGTCCGGAGGCTAGGTTGTTAAGGAAGATGGCTATTAGGAGAATTATTGATGCTGTTGCTTGGATTAGAAAATATTTGGTGGAGGCTTCTGTTGACCGGGGGTTTGTGTTTTTGGCTAAAATTGGTACGATGGCCAGTATATTTAGTTCTAGGCCTATTCAGGCTAGAAATCAGTGCGAGCTTAGGATAGTGATTGTAGTTCCTGTTAGGATGGTTAGGGAAATGATAAGGTGGGCTAGGGGGTTAATATTAGTACGGGAAGGATTTAACCAACATTTTCGGGGTATGGGCCCGATAGCTTATTTAGCTGACCTTACTGTTTAGGATGTGGTGTAATAGGTAGCACGGAGAGTTTTGAGTTCTCAGGTATGGGTTCAATTCCTAAAATCCTAGAAATAAGAGGGTTTGAACCTCTATAATTTACTCTATCAAAGTAACTCTTTTGTCAGACATATTTCTTATGTTTGTGGGGGGATGCCGGATGTTAAGATGGGTACTGAAATGTATCATATACATAGTGCTAGTGTGAGAGGTAAGAAATTTTTTCACAGGAGATATATTAGTTGGTCATAGCGGAATCGAGGGTATGCTGTTCGAATTCATAGGAATAGGGTGGTTAGTAGGAGGGTTTTGGTTATAAAGTTGATTGTATATATTTCTGGTATGGTTATGTTGAATGATGTTGCTAGAAAGATGGTGGTGGTTAGGGCATTTATTATAATAATATTTATGTACTCTGCTATAAAGAATAGGGCAAATGAGCCTGCGGCGTACTCAATGTTGAAGCCTGAAACTAGTTCTGATTCGCCCTCAGTGAGATCAAAGGGGGCTCGGTTGGTTTCTGCTAATGTGGAAATAAATCATATCATGGCTAGGGGTCATGATGGGAGTAGAAGTCAGTAGTGTTCTTGTGTTGTAATTAGTGATTGTAGATTGAATGAGCCGCTTATTAATAGGGTGGATAGGAGGATGATGGCGAGGGTGACTTCGTATGAGATTGTTTGTGCTACGGCTCGTAATGCGCCAATTAGTGCGTAGTTTGAGTTGGATGCTCAGCCGGATCATAGGATTGAATAAACAGCTAGGCTTGATGTTGCTAGGATAAAGAGAAGGCCTAGATTTAGGTTGATTAGGGGGTATGGTATGGGGAGTGGAGTTCATAGAAGGAGGGCGATGGAGAGGGCTAAGGTTGGGGCAGTTAGGTATAGGGTTGTAGTAGAAGTGGTAGGTAGTAAGGGTTCTTTTGTGAAAAGTTTTATGGCGTCGGCGATTGGTTGGAGTGTTCCGTACGGCCCTACAATGTTTGGTCCCTTCCGGAGTTGTATGTAGCCTAAGACTTTTCGTTCTATAAGTGTCAGGAATGCTATAGCGATTAGGGCAGGTACGATTAGTAGAATTAAGTTAACTATAAACACGTTGTTAAGAAGAGGAGTTGAACCTCTGGGTGTAAAGTTTTAAGTTTTATGCAATTACCGGGCTCTGCCATCTTAACTAAGCCCTGTTCTTGGGCTATGTTGTAGTTTGTGAGATTGAGATATGGGTCATCTAATTTTTGAGGGCGCTTTATGAAGTAGGCCCTATTTCTCTTGTCCTTTCGTACTGGGAGGAATGTTTAATAGATAGAAACCGACCTGGATTACTCCGGTCTGAACTCAGATCACGTAAGACTTTAATCGTTGAACAAACGAACCCTTAATAGCGTCTGCACCATTAGGATGTCTTGATCCAACATCGAGGTCGTAAACCCTATTGTCGATATGGACTCTAGAATAGGATTGCGCTGTTATCCCTAGGGTAACTTAGTCCGTTGATCAAGTTATTGGGTCAATAGATTTATTTTTACTTAGACTGGTGAGGTCTTAGTATGTGTTTTTCGGGGGCTATGTTGTACTCCGAGGTCACCCCAACCAAAATTTATGGTACATTTATTACAGGTTATTGCCTGTTGGTTTGAAGGGCTGAGGCTTGTACCATTAAATTGAAGCTCCATAGGGTCTTCTCGTCTTATTTAGGCATATCCGCCTCTTCACGGATTCAATTTCACTGATTAAAAGTAAGAGACAGTTAAACCCTCGTGTGGCCATTCATACAAGTCCTTATTTAGAGAACAAGTGATTATGCTACCTTTGCACGGTCAGGGTACCGCGGCCGTTGAACATGTGTCACTGGGCAGGCAGTGCCTCTAATACTAGGGATGCTAGAGGTGATGTTTTTGGTAAACAGGCGGGGGTAGAGTTTGCCGAGTTCCTTTTACTTTTTTTAATCTTTCCTTAGTGCATGCCTGTGTTGGGTTAACAGTTCGGTTAATTGGTGAATTAATTTGTAGTATATGGTAATTGGGCTGTTAACTAACAGTAGTTGTTTCGGTCTGAGATAAGCTTATGCAAGGAGAATAATTTCATGTTACTTATATCAACATTATTGCTTCTATTTGATAATAGATTAGTCCAATTTGTATTAGGAGTTCAATGAGATTATTAGGATTAAGAGTAAATAAATATTGAGCTTTAACGCTTTCTTAATTGGTGGCTGCTTTTAGGCCAACTATGGTGGTTAAATTGTTTACTCTCTATAAAAGGTTGTTTCCTAGGGTCTTAAGAGCTGTCCCTCTTTAGACTAACAGTTAAATTTACAGGGGGATTATGTGATTCTTGTAGGTAAACTTAAAGTTGAACTAAGATTCTGTCTTGGACAACCAGCTATCACCAGGCTCGGTAGGTTTGTCGCCACTACCCAGAGATCTTCCCACTATTTTGCCACATAGACGGGTGCGCTCTTTTAGCTATCTTTGGGTAGCTCGCTTGGTTTCGGGGGGCATTGTTTAAGTTCTCTTTATAGAGCTATTTCTAGTTGGCTCATTATGCAGAAGGTACAAGGATATATCTTTGCTTTTTTGTGCTTTATTGGTCTTGTTCTTTCCCTTGCGGTACTGTCTCTATTGCGCCTAAAATATAATTTCTATCTCCTATACTTTTGTAGTAGGTAAATGATTTGATTAATGAGGTTAAGTAGTATATTTTAGTGGTGTTTGGGCTAGGGTTAGCTCAAAACGATCATTTGTTGTGAGATCTTCCGGGTGTAAGCCGGATGCTTTAATTTAAGCTACGTTTTGATTCGTCCAAGCGCACTTTCCAGTACGCTTACCATGTTACGACTTATCCCCTCTAGATCAGTGTGAAGTGGCTTGTTGTTAATATACTTTTGTGTGATGTTTGAGGAGGGTGACGGGCGGTGTGTGCGTGCTTAATGGCCTTGTTTCAATCAAGCTCTCTATTCTTGGTTTACTGCTAAATCCACCTTAGGCCCCTAAATTTCATAGGGGTTATCGTTTAGTTTTCTGATGTAGAAAATGTAGCCCATTTCTTCCCACGTCATTGGCTGCACCTTGACCTAACGTTTTTATGGTGATACTTCTGCTTACTTTGCAATCATTAAGGAGTTTGCTGAAGATGGCGGTATACAGGCTGAATGGCTAGATGTGGTGAGGTTTATCGGGGTGTATCGATTATAGAACAGGCTCCTCTAGACGGATGTAAAGCACCGCCAGGTCCTTTGAATTTCAAGCTGTTGCTTGTAGTGTTCTGGCGAATAAATTTGTTAATTAAATTATTGAGGTTTAGGGCTAAGCATAGTGGGGTATCTAATCCCAGTTTGTGTCTTAGCTATAGTGTGTTCAGAATGCTAAAGCCACTTTCGTAGAGTATTTCACTATAACCGGAGTTTTCTACGACTTAGTTACAGGTTAGCTTTATTGGGTGGGTTAAGTCTTAAACACTCTTTACGCCGGGCTCTATTAACTTGAGTCAATCGTATGGCCGCGGTGGCTGGCACGAAATTGACCAACTCTGATTGTCAGTGTAACTTAGTTAAACTTTCGTTCATTGCTAAAAGTTTGTCACTGCTGTCTCCCGTGGGGGTGTGGCTAAGCAAAGTGTCTTGAGCTGCATGTTTGCGTGCTTGATACTTGCTCCTCACATTTTGGTGGAGGGCATTCTCACAGGGTCGTGGATGCTTGCATGTGTAATATCACTGAGGGCTAATAGAAAGGCTAGGACCAAACCTATGTGTTTATGGGGTTATGATTACCCGTCTAGACATTTTCAGTGTCTTGCTTTAAAATTAAGCTACATTAAC